TGGGTCTTTCGTCCTTTTTAAGAAAGATTATCCCTGTCTCTGTTTATGCCTCGGGTTGGAACAAATTACTATAATTCGTCCCCGCCTACGGATCAGTCGACATTTTTCACAAATTTTACGAACAGAGGCCCTTATTTTCATATTTGTCATTCCTTAATTCCGAATCTACTTCTTGGAAGAAAATAAGTCTCTTGAAATTTGAAACCTCCACTTATATCCACACGAGAGGAATGTTGAAAAGGCTGCTTAATTTAATCGTTCGAATCTTTGTTGCGGAGTCTATCAATTATGCGTCCCCTGGTTGAATCATAACGACTTACTTCAATTTTTACTCTATCGCCTGGTAGTATCTGTATAAAACTACGTAGAATCCTTCCTGAAACATAACCTAAGGTCTTCATTATCGAAACGAACCCGAAACATACCATTGGGAAGTGATTTAGTAATTAAACCTTCATAATCTATTTTTTTTCTTTACATTACAGGTAACCCCCTTGAATTATCAACTAATCGAGGAGGAGTGATATTAGACAACCAACCCGCCTTTACCTTTTTTTCACAAAACCCATTTTACCAAAACAAATAGGAAGTTACGGATGCAATTCTGATACCGGAAAGATCACCATATATAACACACAATTTCTCCTCCGATTCCTTCTAGTCGAGCCTCTCGGTCTGTCATTATACCTCTAGAAGTAGAAAGAATTACAATACCCATTCCTCCTAAAATCCTAGGAATTCGTTGATGGTTGGAATAGATTCGTAGGCCGGGTCGGCTGATACGTTTTAAAATGGTTCTATATGGTCCTTTTCTATTCCTTCTATGTCGTAGAGTTGAAACCAAGAAATATTTCTTGCTTACTCGATGTTTTCTCACATTTTCGATAAAGCCTTCACGTAGAAGTATTTTAACAATGTTTTCAGTGATATTGGTAGATGCTATTCGAACCGTTCCTTTTTTATCCATGTCAGCATTTCGTATAGAAGTTATTATTTCGGCAATAGTGTCCCTACCCATGATGAACTATAATTATTTGTGCCTCCGAGTTTTTATATAATCAACATGCTCTGCTTTTTTTTCATGAATTATTTATGAATTCATTATTTTATTAAAGGTATATGCGTGAGAAACAATCTACTAATGCATTCTATTCTACTAATTTAGAATTTATTAATTAATTGAATCTAATTCAGATAATATTAGATTTCATCTATTAGTATTTATAATACCTCAGGGGCTAATGAGACTATTTTAGTAAAATTCAACTGTCTCAATTCCCGAGCGATCGCACCAAAAACTCGAGTTCCTTTTGGATTTCCTTCTTGATCAATGACAACTGCTGCATTGTCATCATATTGTATTATGATACCATTGTCACGTTTGAGTTCTTTACATGTACGTACAATTACAGCTCTGATCACTTCTGATCTTTGTAGAGGCATATTGGGAACTGCTTCTTTGATTACAGCAACAATAACGTCACCAATATGAGCATATCGGCGATTACTAGCTCCTATGATTCGAATACACATTAATTCTCTAGCCCCGCTGTTGTCCGCTACATTTAAATAGGTCTGAGGTTGAATCATATCATTATTTGTTTTTTATCTTTTTTCTTTCAATACAAAGGGCGAAGAAAAAAAAGAAGAAATATTGTTTGTCCAGAAATTAAATAAAGAAACTGCGGTTTTTTCATCACAAAAGCCCCGTTCTTTTCCTTCCACATCTCTATCCCGCAATAACGAATTGAGTTCGTATAGGCATTTTGGACGAAGCTATAGAAATAGCTTCTCTGGCTACAATTTCTGATACTCCACCCATTTCATAAAGTATTCGACCCGGTTTAACGACGGATACCCAATATTCGGGGGATCCTTTCCCCGAACCCATACGTGTTTCGGCAGGCCTTACTGTAACAGGTTTGTCTGGAAATATACGTACCCAGACTTTTCCACCACGACGCGCATATCGCGTCATGGCTCGTCGTCCTGCTTCTATTTGTCTAGATGTGATCCAAGCGGGTTCAAGTGCCTGAAGGGCGTATCCGCCGAAACAAATTCGATTGCCTCGATAGGATATTCCCTTCATTCTTCCTCTATGTTGTTTACGAAATTTGGTTCTTTTTGGGTTATAGTTGATGGTTGTTTCTCAATGCCATGCCACCTCTACTGCAGAACCGGACATGAGAATTTCTTCTCATCCAGCTCCTCGCGAATGAAACAATTAAATAACAGATATATGTATTTAATGAATAATACAATACATCGAATCATGTAATTCATTTTTATATCCTGCTCTAATTAGAAATATATATAATTATTATATAATGTAATTTTAGAATTAAATTAATGAATCTTCTTTTTTGCCTTTATTGAATCGCCCAAAACTTAGCAATCCAATAAGGCTTTCGCGGGCGAATATTTGCTCTCTCAACATCAACTCCCTTTCATTTGTCGGGGTATCCTATGACTTATCAGAATAAATGAATTTGTTCTTGGCTCGTTCCGCCATCCCACCCAATGAATCATTAGGATTCGTTTTCAAGGGAATCTTCCTCAGTCACAGGTTCCGTCGTTCCCATCGCTTCTCGATTAATGGCTAGGCCCGAACTCTGCAATGGAGCTTATAATAAAATTTGTTCCTGAATCAATCTCCTCAGTCTTTATTGACTCGATGCTCTTCTTTATTATTTTTTCTAATTCTTATGAATTTGATTAATCTAATTAAATTATTAATTATGGACGAATAATATTTATTAATGCTTTATTACACTGCCTTTTATGAGATGGTTCATAGACCATACATATTGGAATCATATATCATTGCTATTCTTTTTCTTTCTTTCTCTCACCCCTCCATTTATCCATATCCCTTTGTTTTTGTTTCACAACCTTAGAATCTGATTGATTTTTATTTTATGTAAAAAGACTTCAGTTGCTACAATAATATGATCGATACGTCATATAGTGACTGGTTCTTTGGATCCAGATAATACGAAGCAATGAGCTGGTTATTCGTTATATAGTTATTAGTTCATACTAGGGGATGCCCTAGTTTTTTAATCCTAAACCTAAATAAAAAACCAACGAGTCACACACTAAGCATAGCAATTATATGGAATCAATCGAATTTTTATTCAACCCTATAGAATTCGAAAAATGATAATTTTTTGATTGAACGGAAAAAAGGAACGAGTTTTTTTTTATTTAATTGCCGGATGGGTGGAACAGAAAGACAACGAAAGGGCCATTATTCCTCGTCTGCAAATATCCAAATTTTTATTCCTAATGCCCCATAGATAGTTCGAACTGTATAAGAACAATAATTAATTTTAGCTCGAATGGTTTGTAGGGGAACCCGACCTTCTCTGAGCCATTCGACACGTGCTATTTCTTTTCCGTCGATACGCCCTGAAATTTGTACTTGAATTCCTTTTGTATCTGCTTGTTCAGTTAATTCAATAGCTTTTTTCATTGCCTTTCGAAAGGAAACTCTATTTTTTAATTGTCCGGCTATAAATTCTGCAAGAATATTAGGTTGTCCATAAGGTTTTGCAACTCTTGCGATAGCGATGTTAAGTTTTCGGTTCACAGAATTACATTCTTTTTGTACATTGCTCTGTAATTCTTCGATTCCTCGCGGGCTGCCCTCTATTAACAATTTTGGGAATCCCATATATATTATGACCTGGATCAGATCGATCCTTTTTTGAATCGTTATGCGTGCAATTCCCTCGACACCCGAGGATATTTTCATATTTTTTTGTACATAATTCTTGATACAATCCTGTATTTTTTGATCTTCCTGGAGACCTTCGGAATAACTTTTTGGTTGTGCAAACCAAACAGAATGATGACTTTGGGTTGTACCAAGTCTGAAACCGAGTGGATTTATTTTTTGTCCCATAACACCTCGCTGTCTCTATAAGGCCGTATCATTTCTCCATTAGCCCATGTCATTCTCTTCCCATATAGCGTATGATCCATCATATATAGATACCTCTCTCTGACATCTTTATACTTATCTTTATATACCCATCCGTATTTTCTTAACCATATTAAATAGTTTTTATCTTTAGATATATCTTTCAATACAATAGTTATATGACAGGTGGGTCTTTTTATCGGATAACTACGTCCTCGAGCTCGGGGTTTTAACTTTTTTATGATAGTACCCTCATTAACTTCGGCTTGACTAATGATTAAAGCCGTTTCGTTAAACCCCATATTGTGACTAGCATTTGCTGCTGCAGAATAAACTAATTTAAAAATGGGATAACATGCTCGATAAGGCATGAGTTCTAATATCATCAGTGTTTCCTCGTAGGAGCGCCCACGAATCTGATCAATTACTCTTCGCGCTTTATGAGCAGACATACGTATATGTTGACCTAAAGCGTATACTTCTACATCCGGGTCACTCTTTATCATAAGGTTTACCTCCCACCAATAAACGATGAGCACCATATTCAATATTCACTTTATTAATTAACATTAACGACGAGATTTATTATCGTTTCTCGCATGCCCCCGGAAATTCAGAGTAGGTGCGAATTCTCCCAATTTGTGACCTACCATACGATCTGTTATATAAATAGGCAAATGTTCCTTTCCATTATGAATAGCAATTGTATGGCCGATCATTGTGGGGATAATGGTAGATGCCCGGGACCAAGTTACGATTGTATCTTTTTCTTCCCTCATGTTGAGCTTCGAAATTTTGACCAATAAATGATTAGCTACAAAAGGATTTTTTTTTAGTGAACGTGTCACAGCTAATTACTCCTATCTTTTTTTTTTTTGTAAAGACGAGGAAACATATTCTATTTTCAATATTCTCCTATTTACTACGGCGACGAAGAATCAAACTATCACTATATTTATTCCTTTTTCTACTTCTTCTTCCAAGCGCAGGATAACCCCAAGGGGTTGTGGGTTTTTTTCTACCAATTGGGGCCCTCCCTTCACCACCCCCATGGGGATGGTCTACAGGGTTCATA